AAGAAAGAAGGATGGAATCTACACATTGATTTTTTTCACAATATTTTTGAACCGTATGCATCAAAAGGTGCATGTACGGTTCATAAGGGATACAATTTTACCCTAATCAACCGACTTTATCGAGAAAGATTACTTTTTTTAGGCCAAGAGCTTGATAGCGAGATCTCGAATCAACTTATTGGTCTTTTGGTCTATCTCAGTATAGAGGATGATACCAAGGATTTGTATTTGTTTATAAATTCTCCTGGCGGATGGGTAATACCCGGATTAGCTATTTATGATACTATGCAATTTGTGCGACCAGCTGTACATACAATATGCATGGGATTAGCCGCTTCAATGGGATCTTTTATCCTGGTCGGAGGAGAAATTACCAAACGTTTAGCATTCCCTCACGCTTGGCGCCAATGAGTTTTTTATTTGAGAGAACAAAGAAGACTATGCCTTCGCCATATGAAATATCAATATGAAGTAATAATAGCATGGCACTTTGAATTCGATATGATAAAATTATATATATATTTCAAAACATTCGATTATGTATCGAGAGAGTAGTATGAGATAAGGGGTATTTCCTATTTATCAGGAGTTCATTTCAGCGTCACAAACTTTTTTCATACTAAAAGGATCTTAATCTTAACAATATTTATGTTTGAAAAAGTAAAAAAAAAAAAAAATAAACTTTTTCCTTATTTTTCTGATCAAAAAGAAACTTTGGGATTGCTGAATTACAGACGAAATGAATATATAAAGCAACGGAGCCATCATAGTATTTTTGAACTCCTCCGAAAACGAAAAGAAGGGTGGTAATTGGATCATTTACTGATCTGGATCTGATCGATCCTTTTTTTCTCTTTTGTTTCTTCGATAGAAGAGAAAAGTCAATTTCATTGTAGAGCCGTATGCAATGCGCATAAGATGCACGTACGGTTGTCCAATTCTATCTTTTTTATTCTCTATCTTTTCTCCTCACCTCATCGTGCGAGATAGAGGAACCCCTTTTTTATGTTATATCATCAGGGTAATGATTCATCAACCTGCTAGTTCTTTTTATGAGACACAAACAGGAGAATTTATCCTGGAAGCGGAAGAACTATTGAAACTGCGCGAAACCCTCACAAGGGTTTATGTACAAAGAACGGGCAAACCCTTATGGGTTGTATCCGAAGACATGGAAAGAGATGTTTTTATGTCAGCAACAGAAGCCCAAGCTCATGGAATTGTTGATCTTGTCGCGATTGAATAAAAAAAATAGTTAAATCCGAGATTTGCGATTTTATCTTCTTACTGGGTTTAATATTCTATTACTATTAACTAGAAAAAATTCGAAAAAATTTCTAATCATCTGGTTAGGATTGATCTAAACCAGTCCATTATGGAAAGATTCAGCATGCCAACTATTAAACAACTTATTAGAAACACAAGACAGCCAATCAGAAATGTCACGAAATCCCCCGCTCTTCGGGGATGTCCTCAACGTCGAGGAACATGTACTAGGGTGTATGTGCGACTCGTTCAAATTATAAGCTGAGACAACAAAATAAAGAATTTTTCCAGTATCAATGATAAGTACCAGTGAATAGGATAAAATGAACGAACTCCAGCCACCATCTAAAAAGAAAAGATCTATCATATCCATCTATTGTGTAGGAAATTTATGGTTTCTATTCGTGTAAATCGAATCAGCTCGATTTAAGATGTAAGATGAGAAAGAAGCAATTTCCCATTGGTAGCAAATATTATCCATTAAGCGGGAAATATCCTATTTTAAACCTATTTTAAAAATAAATAATTTATGCTCCCATTCTTGCAAAACGGATTAAAAGGGTCAGCGATCTAGCTAACCTTCAAAATGAAATACCGTTACTGTATAGTCAGATCTCATTGTGAAAGACCTATTACTGGATAATTCATGGGTAGAGCCAAAGAGTTTGAACTGTACAAGTTACTAATAACATTGACTAAATATTGTAGAAGTAAAGTAAAGGGCTCCGGTGTATAGAGAAGACCTAACCGTTTAAGAAGTAACCATAGAAACGAAGGAACCCACTATTTCTTTATTCATCTATATTTACTACTTTTTAGTTACCTAGTATCAATACAATTTCTTATTTCGTTTCGAGGTGAAATGCCTAGAAAAAATAAAAAAAATCGTGGTCGGGAAGGTTATAGTAGCAAAAGCCATTGGAATTTTGATTTTATACATTGGAAAAATCCGTTTTGTTATTAATATACCAGGAAGGGATAAAAGAATAACTCAAAGAAAGAAAATCAATTAGTTATTCATCAAAGTATCATTTATTCAATGACCAGAATTAGACGAGGATATATAGCTCGGAGACGTAGAACAAAAATTCGTTTATTTGCATCAAGCTTTCGAGGGGCTCATTCAAGACTTACTCGAACTATTGCTCAACAGAAAATAAGATCCTTGGTTTCGGCTCATCGGGATAGAGATAGGCAAAAGAGGGATTTTCGTCGTTTGTGGATCACTCGGATAAACGCAGTAATTCGCGAGCAGGGGGTATATTATAACTATAGTAAATTCATACACGATCTGTACAAGAATCAGTTGCTTCTTAATCGTAAAATACTTGCACAAATAACTATATTAAATAGGAATTGTCTTTTTATTATTTCCAATGAGATCATAAAAAAAGAAGATTGGAAAGAGTCCCCCGAAATGATTTAAACAAAATTACCCGGAGAATGAACTCCGGGAAGATAGAGTAGAAACTACTCTGAGAAAATAGACTAAAGTAGTCAAACTGAGCGAACCCAGTCAAGTAAAAAAAAATTTCTTCTTCCCCGATTTTTTCTTATGACACGACAATCAAATCCGGATTCTCGGATTTTTCGAATAAAACATCAATCTGTGTTTGAGTTCGGATTGGAATTTTTATTCAATTGAATATAGAGTAAGCCTATTTTTTTTTGTTCTATAACCGGGAGTTCTAGTGGTCGAATCGGCTTTTTCAAATTGTTTCTCATTATTAAGAAAAGGTAACGAAGATAAAATACGAGCTTGTTTTATCGCAATAGTAATTAATCGTTGTTGTTTCAAGGTCAATCTATTCACTCGCCTAGATAATATTTTTCCTTGTTCACTAATAAATCGACTAATTAAACTCAGGTTTCTATAATCAATTCGATCCCCCGATTGGATCGGGGGCAAACGCCTACGAAAAGATCGCTTAGGATTAAGAAGGGGTCGATTGGCTTTATCCATGGTTTGTTTAGTTTATTCCTTATATTATACCCAATATCCTATTTCGGTCAGATCTAAAATGAACTCAAATTAACAAAATAGCATTTGGTTTGTTATTTTTTTTTCTTATTTCCATATGTGTTCTATATTTCTATTATATATTTAGATTTTCTTTAAATATCTATTCTATTTTCTATAGAATATTCATTCTATGAATATCTTATTATGAATATATTATTTCTATATATTAATAATTTCTTCTTTCGTAGTATTTATTAGCGTATTATTTATTAGTGTAGTATTTATTAGTCTAATAAATATTAGACTAATAAAATTTATATCTCTTTTTTTATATATATATACTATTTTTTATATACTATAAATCTATAAAATACTATAAATCTATAAATGAGAAAATTAAAATCAAAATAATGTATGTCCTTTTCCCTCGAAAGTTGATACACACACGTTCGGTTGGATCTATTTCTTTATCTCTCCATGAATCGTATGTTTGTAACAAGAGGGACAGAATTTTCTCAATTCCAATCGACTAGGCGTATTGTGTCGATTCTTTTGAGTAATATACCTGGAAATGCCCCTTGATTCCTTATTAACACTCTTTCGGACACAACTGGTACATTCTAAAATAACTCTTACTCGAATATCTTTACCCTTGGCCATGAACCTCCTTTTTATTTTTGATTCAAGCAACTCTTCGATTTTCGACCCGAAGAGAAAGGAAAAACAAAAATCGAAATTGCTAACTCGAAATAAGATAGAATTCTAAAAATTTCGTTGCAATCTAGTAAATATAATAAAAAATACGTAATCAAAAAATTTCTAACTATATTTCCGATTTCTAAGCACAGTATTTCATTTACTTGTATGATACTCTTATCCTAGACCCCATTTCAATTTCCGTTTTCCCTTTTATTTATTAAGTGAATTGAAAATTCGATACTGAACCCAAGTTTTTCTGAGATTGAATCCACTTTTCTTCTTTCTCACTTTTAATTATTCGAAAAAGGGGGGGGAGAGGAATTAGTCACAGATAGTTTATTCGATCTCTAATCTTCCTTACCCCTTCCCATGTCAATAACTAGAATGAAAAAAAGGGGAATGTCAACGCATCCGGGAAAAAACGATTGATTTCTATCAATAGACCCGCTAAAGACCCGAACCATAGCGTACTTAGTACCGGTGCCACAGAGAGATATGTTTTTAGATCTCGCATTGAAAATCCTCCTTCTTTATTTTAAGACATAAAGTTAATAGATATATAGATATATGATCAGATGCATATGTAATTAAGGACCACTTGTATTTGTACATGAAATCCCTAAGTGAAATTAAAAATTAAAATGTACACCAATAATCCATCAAATTTTCAAAGAAAAGGATACCTCTTTCCTCCGGAGCATTACCGAAAAAGTTTTTTTTACTTTCCGGCAGGTTTCTTCATATGTATGCAAAGACTTTTTTTTCTTATACTTATATGAATATGAGACTGAGATAAAAAAGAAGAAATGGAAAGAGAAATTGTGTATATCAATAGTGGAAATAAGGATATATGGAAAACAAGACAAGGATTCTTTACAATGACACTGTAAACCAATTGACAGGGATGTAGCGCAGCTTGGTAGCGCGTTTGTTTTGGGTACAAAATGTCACGGGTTCAAATCCTGTCATCCCTACCTATTACTTTTCCTATGAGAAGTAATGAGAAATTCCTTGAGATCTATTTTAATTGTACATACATAATCCGTCATTTTTATCATACTATATATGATAG